GGGAAGACTGAAAGAAGAGAAAAGAATGAATATTAATAAAAAGATTGATATATAAGAAAAATACAAGAATAGATAAGATGAGATTCGTCCACCTCCCATATATTTTATACCTTCGCCCATAAAGAAACTTGCAACACCAATTCCATTTATAATTCCATCAATTATAAATTTATCAAAAAATTGAGTTAGCTCAGCTAATCCTCTTATACTCATGGTGAAAATACTAGTATAAAAAACATCTATATAACCACGATTATATGACCAATTGTATATCACACCTTTTATTTTTTCCATAATAATTATTTTAGGAACTCTTTTTAAAAAGAAATTCATTAAGCCAAAATTTTTGAAAGATGAATAAATAGATCCATAAAAAATAGATGCTAAAAATAGTCCGAAAAGAGCTATACCTACTGAAAAAAAAGCATTTGACAAAAATTCATACCAATCCTCAGAATAATTAAAATTTGGATGAAAAAAAGTTGTTGATGGAGTTAACCATTTCGATAATAGATCTAAACCTATTACTCCTCCGTTAAAAGTAATTCCTATTGATCCAATGAATAAAGTAAATAGTACTAATACTAGTATAGGAAATAACATAGTATTGCTCGATTCGTGAGGATACATATAAGTGTACCTATTTATAAAATAAGTACTAAAATCTTGTATTTTATTTCTTACATTCTTGTCAATTTTAGAGAGATCTTTTGAAAAAAACCAAAACCTATTCTTATTCCTTTTTTCAAAAATAAAATTTCTATTTACTTCCTTCAGTGTCCCCTTTCCCCATAGAGATATTGAATAAAACGAGCTATTTTTTGTACTACTAAAACTACTATAATCTTGAAAATAAATGCGCAAATACCCATCAAAGGTCAGTAAGTACACCCGAAACATATAAAACGCGGTTAATCCTGCTGTGAACCAAGCTATTAGTGCGAAAATTGGTGAGTACAACCAACTATCGTGAATAATTTCATCTTTAGACCAAAAACAAGCAAGAGGCGGAATACCACAAAGAGAAAGTGTACCTAAAAAAAAAGTAGTTTTTGTAATTGGAACATATTTTGTTAAACCTCCCATAAGAACCATATTCTGACTTTTCTCTGGTGAATATCCAACAATAGGTTCCATTGAATGAATAATGGATCCGGATCCCAAAAACAATAAAGCTTTAGAATAGGCATGAGTGATCAAATGGAATAAAGCAGCTCGATAAGAACCTATACCTAAAGCTAACATAATATAACCCAATTGAGACATTGTAGAATAAGCTAAACTTCTTTTAATGTCTCTTTGAGCAAGAGCCAAAGTAGCTCCTAAAAGCACTGTTATTATACCTACTAAACAAATGATATTCATTATGTAAGGTATAACTATGAAAAGAGGAAGAAGTCGAGCTACAAGAAAAATACCTGCTGCTACCATAGTAGCAGCGTGTATAAGAGCCGAAATAGGAGTGGGACCTTCCATGGCATCAGGTAACCATACGTGAAGGGGAAATTGTGCGGATTTAGCAATTGCACCAACAAATAATAAAAAGGCACATAAAGTAACAAAGAAAAAATTGACCCCATTTTTATGGATCAAGGTATTCACTATTTGGAATAAATCCCGAAATTCAAAACTACCAGTTATCCAATAAAATCCCAAAGTTCCTAATAATAAACCAAAATCTCCTATACGATTAGTTACAAAAGCTTTTTGACAAGCACTTGCTGCAACGGGTCGTGTGAACCAAAAACCTATCAAGAAATACGAACACATTCCCACGAGTTCCCAAAAAATATAAATTTGTATCAAATTGGAACTAGTAACTAATCCCAACATTGAAGCATTAAAAAAACTCATATGAGCAAAAAATCTTAAATATCCTTGGTCGTGAGACATATAATTGTCACTATAAATAAAAACCAAGATTCCAACAGTAGTAATTAGTATTGACATAATAGAAGTAAGTGAATCGATCAAGTATCCGAACTCTAATAAAAAATCATTATTGATGGTCCAAGACCATAGACATTGATAGGTCAAACTTCCATTTATTTGCTGAATAGACAAATTGGCCGAAAACCACATAGCTATACTTAGCAGTAAAACACTTGGGAAAGCCCACATACGACGAATATCTTTTGTTGCTGTCGGAATAAGTAGAAGTCCAAATCCTATTGACATAGTAACTGGGAGCGGAAAAAGGGGTATTATCCATGCATATTTATATGTATATTCCATAAGAAAACAAATTTTTATTTATTTTTTTTTTCTTATAATTGTTTCCGATTCACCAATTCAGATCTATTAAAAAAAAAACACACACAAAACAATAATAAAACTAAAAGAAAAAAAATATATATATATATATATGAAAAAGATTAAATATTGGAATTCTTATTTGTTGTTTTATCAAAAAATATTTTAAATAAGAGTTGAAATGAGCTGGTCAGATAATATGATCAAATAATTAGTCAATTTTTTGACTTAGTTATTAACTAACTTTCAACTCTAGAAAAAAAAAAAATAAAATACACAATACTTAGTACTTTGAATCCAGTAAAAAGAAAGATTCTTATTTTTCATAATACCTGGCTTTAACTAATATGTAAAAGTTAAATACAAATAAAAAACATTAGTAAATTTTAATTATTTGTATTCCAATTCAAAAATATAAAATTGGAAGTTCTTTGATACATGTTAATTAATATTTTTACAAGACTTTTTTTTGTGCGACAAAAAAACTTTTTGACTGTCCGGTGGAAATAGATTTAGCTAAAGAAAAAGCTTTTACTGCCGCTAAAGAGCCTTTTTTTTTCCAAATATTTCTACGAATATGCTTTTTTGACATAGAAGTACGTTTTTTTGGAACTGCCATTAAAAAATAGGTGACTCATTTTTATCGTTGTATGTGAAAGACATATAAAAAAAAATTATGAATTTTATACCTTAACTGATGACTGAGAACAAAACTCCTGAATTCTGATTATTCTGGATTAACAAAAGCTAGGTTTTTAGTATGAAAAAGTTGATTTTTAAAACTGAACTTATGAAGATACTTAATAAGTATTATTGATATTTAACATTTCCATATGAATGAAAATGCATCTTTCTTAATTGTTTCCAACTCTATTGAATCTCGACAATTCAACATGAATTTCCTATTATTATTAAAGGTAAGCCGCCATGGTGAAATTGGTAGACACGCTGCTCTTAGGAAGCAGTGCTAGAGCATCTCGGTTCGAGTCCGAGTGGCGGCATATATAATAATAAATAATATAGACACAATAGATATAATAGAATATTTTAATCCCCGATTTCAATTCTTTAATAGGGACCCTTTTTATGTTGATGATATTTGTGACCTTAGAACATATATTAACTCATATTTCCTTTTCAATCATCTCAATTGTGATTATGATTCATTTGATGAACTTATTAGTCTACGAAATTGAAGGATTACGTCATTCGTCAGAAAAAGGGATGATAGCTACTTTTTTATCTATAACGGGGTTTTTAGTTATTCGTTGTATTTCTTCGGGACATTTTCCTTTAAGTAATTTATATGAATCATTAATCTTCCTTTCTTGGAGTTTCTTTATTATTCATAGGATTCCGTATCTTGGGAATCAGAAAAATAATTTAAGTGCAATAACTGCACCAAGTGCCATTTTTACCCAAGGTTTCGCTACGTCAGGTCTTTCAACTGAAATGCATCAACCCATAATATTAATACCTGCTCTAAAATCTCAGTGGTTAATGATGCATGTTAGTATGATGCTATTGAGCTATGCAGCTCTTTTATGTGGATCATTATTATCAGTTGCTCTTATAGTGATTAGATTTCGAAAGAACATCGATTTTTTTTTGAAAAACAAGAATTTTTTCAGTTTAAGGAAGTCACTTTTCTTTGGTGAGATGGAATATTTCAACGAAAAGGGGAGTGTCTTTAAAAAGACTTCTTTTATCTCATTTCAAAATTTTTACAAATATCAATTAATTCAGCGTTTAGACTATTGGAGTTATCGTGTCATTAGTTTAGGGTTTACTTTTTTAACCATAGGCATTATTTCTGGAGCAGTATGGGCTAATGAAGCATGGGGTTCTTATTGGAATTGGGACCCTAAGGAAACTTGGGCATTTATTACTTGGACCATATTTGCAATTTATTTACATACTAGAAAAAATCCAAAATTTCAAGACCAAGGCACTAATTCGGCATTTATGGCTTCTATAGGATTTCTACTAATTTGGATATGCTATTTTGGGATTAATCTATTAGGAATCGGGTTACATAGTTATGGTTCATTCCAATTAATATCTAATTAAAGAAAAGAAACTATATAACGAATACATAAAAAAATCGTCTAATACACAATGAAAATTTGTGGGAGTTTTTGAAAACCGTTTGAATGGGGGAATTATTCAAATGGTTCTCAAAAACTCTAGATGTATCTCATTACAATTCTAATTCACTATTATTTTTTTTTTTTCATTCTACAACGAAGAATCGTGAAAATATGAAATTCAAAGAATTATAAGACTTTATTTCCAATTAATGAAAATTTTATATATTTAAAATATAAAATTAGTATCTATAAAAAGAATTAGATAGTATAACTTGTACCTTGTCAACCGATAATGGGAGAACGAAATCAGGATAAATACCAATTCCTATTACAGGTAGAAACATACAGATCGAAACAAATAGTTCTCGTGGTCCAGAATCAAAAAAATTAGAGTTTGGAACATTGAATAGCTTGTATCCATAGAAAATCTGACGTAACATAGATAATAAAAAAATAGGAGTTAATATCATTCCAATTGCCATTACAAAAGTAATTAAAATTTTTAGCATGAAAAGATATTTTGGGCTGGTAATTATTCCAAAAAAGACTAATAATTCTGCAACAAAACCACTCATTCCGGGCAATGCAAGAGAAGCCATCGAGAAACTACTAAACATGGTAAATATTTTTGGCATTGGAATAGATATCCCCCCCATCTCTTCCAGATAAACAAAATGTATTCTATCCCAACAGGTTCCTCCTAAGAAAAAAAGTGCAGCACCAATCAATCCATGAGAGATTATTTGTAAAATGGCTCCATTGAGTCCCATGCTAGTTATAGAACCAATTCCTATAATTATGAAACCCATATGAGAGACGGAAGAATAAGCAATACGTTTTTTTAAATTACGTTGACCGAGAGAGGTTGAAGCTGCATAAAGTATTTGTATTATTCCTACTATCACTAACCAGGGAGACAATCTAGAATGAGCATGAGCTAATAATTCCATATTGATCCGAATCAATCCATATGCTCCCATCTTTAATAAAATTCCAGCTAAAAGCATACATGTACTGTAATGTGCTTCCCCGTGGGTATCTGGTAACCATGTATGTAGAGGTATCATCGGCGATTTGACAGCATAAGCAATAAGAAAACCAAAATATAATATTATTTCCAATGTTGCAGGATATGATTGATTAGCTAATTTTTCTAAATTTAATGTTGGTTCATTAGAACCATATAAACCCATACCTAAAACTCCTATTAAGAGAAAAATGGAACCTCCTGCAGTGCACAAAATAAACTTTGTAGCCGAATACAGGCGTTTTTTTCCTCCCCACATGGATAAGAGTAAGTAAACAGGAATTAATTCTAATTCCCACATGATGAAAAAAAGCAAAAGGTCTCGAGAAGAAAATAATCCTATTTGGCCACTATACATTGCCAACATTAAAAAATAGAAAAATTGCGGATTTCGAGTAACTGGCCAAGCTGCTAAAGTAGCTAAAGTAGTAATAAATCCTGTCAGTAAAATGGGTCCTATGGAAAGTCCATCGATTCCCAATCTCCAGTGAAAATCAAAAAGATTGATCCAGTTAAAATCCTCCTTCAATTGGGTTAATGGATCGTCCAATTGAAAATGATAACAAAAGACATAGGTCATTAGAAGGAGCTCTAGGATACATATACAGAGAGTATACCACCTATATACCTTATTTCCCCTATGAGGTAAAAAGACAATTAAAGAACCTGCAAATATGGGCAAAACAATAAGTATTGTTAACCAAGGAAAAGAACTCGTGATAAAGACAAGATAAATTTTTACCAGAAAACCCCGTGCTCGGGAGAAGAATAAGATATTTTCTTTTCTCGAGTACGGTCCTATGTCGATAAAGAGGAATCAAATGATTCAAGTGGAATTTATTGTCACATATTAATAAGAAAGACCCATGCTGCGAGTTGTTTCATGCCATAAATAAACACGAACACTCAAAAAATCCGTTGGACAAGCGGATTCACATCTCTTACAACCTACACAATCCTCAGTTCTTGGCGCAGAAGCAATTTGCTTAGCTTTACATCCATCCCAAGGTATCATTTCCAATACATCCGTGGGACAAGCTCGAACACATTGGGTACACCCTATGCATGTATCATAAATTTTTACTGAATGTGACATTGGGTCTATAAATTTCAGTTTTGAACACAAAATATTTCAATCTGGTATAATTATATAAATCATTATATTTTCTACCAGATGAATCAATGATTTATCAAAATTTGAAGAATCAATATATTTTAAAATCTGTTTATGAGAAAAGGCCAAGATACTTTGATTTCCTTTTTAATAACCATGAAATATGACATATGAATTCAATTCATGTTCATTTTATAAAATTTTTAGATTAATATAAAGATCTTAATTTTTATTTCTTTAAATTATTTCTATTTTCAAATAGAAGAATTATGACTAATTATTCAGCAAATTCGATTGATTGATACGAATTGATTTTCTGTTACGATGGATCGACGAAATAATAGATAGCCCAATAGCTGCTTCAGCAGCCGCAATGGCTATAACAAAGATTGAGAAAATTTCTCCTTTTAATTGCCGACTATCAAATATATCGGAAAATGCGACGAGATTCATATTCACCGAATTAAGTATAAGCTCAAGACACATAAGTGCTCTAACCATGCTTCGACTTGTGATCAGTCCATAGATACCGATAGAAAATAAAGAAACACTCAGAAAAAGTACATGCTCTAACATCATTGACAAATTCCTCATCAATCTTGATTCATTTCAATATGAATAAAAATTCAACCAATTAAGTTGAATAGAATAGAAGAATTACAGGATAAAAGAGCATATTCACAGTAGATTGAAATAAAAGAGATTTAATCCTTTTTAATTCTTTGAATTCTAAAAATAGAAGTTATTATTTCTTAATATATTATTGACGAGCCATAGTAATTGCACCTATCAAGGAAACTAAAAGAATTATAGAAATGAGTTCAAAAGGAAGATAAAAATCTGTGGATAAATGAATCCCAATTTGTTGAACGTTACTTATTAAGTCCTGTTCTATAATCTGATTTGATTTTGTAGTCCGAAAAATTCCATACCATGAGGTATCTGGGATAATAGTGATTAATGAAAAAAAAATACTTATACAAATCTGTGAAGTGATCCTATCTCCAATGGTCCACAAATAGGAATCATTGGAATATTCTGAACCGTTCATGAACATAACAGCAAAAATGATTAATACATTAATGGCTCCCACATAAATAAGGAACTGTGCGGCAGCTACAAAATAGGAATTCAATGAAATATAGAATAAGGATATACAAACAAGAACCAATCCCAATGAAAAGGCGGAATCAATGGGATTCATAAGTAATACTACTCCCAGACCTCCTAATATAAGAACTGATCCCAAAAAGACTACAAGAATATCATGTATTGGTCCAGGTAAATCCATTATGAAAGAAAATAAAAATAACTAAGTCGAAATATTTCATGACCTTACTAAGGGGGCCAGGAAAGGGACTATTTTCTTATATGATACCTTCCCAATTGAATAAAAAAAAAATCATATAGATAAAATAAAGTTATTTGGCTAATCCTACTTGATTCCAAACCAAATTTTAGTAATTGGTAATCGTTCTTGAACCGATGGGTTTTTCTTTTTTCATTTGAGTTGTTGAATCCATAACTGTTTGAATTGTGTAATCTTCAATTATTGACATTGGTAACCGACCCAAAGAAATTTGATTGTAATTAAATTCGTGACGATCATAAGTAGAAAGTTCATATTCTTCAGTCATCGATAAACAATTTGTCGGACAATACTCGACACAGTTACCGCAAAATATACAGACTCCAAAATCAATACTATAATGAAGCAATTGTTTTTTATTAATATCTTTTTCAAATTTCCAATCAACAATAGGAAGGTCTATGGGACATACGCGAACACATACTTCACAAGCAATACATTTATCGAATTCAAAGTGAATTCGACCACGAAAACGCTCTGATGTGATTGATTTTTCATAAGGATATTGAATAGTAACAGGTAAACGATTTGTATGGGATAAGGTAATTATGAAACTTTGTCCAATGTACCTTGCAGCTCGTATTGTTTGTTTGCCATAATTCATGAACCCAGTAACCATAGGGAACATATTATAGATATCCATGAATAAAATTTATTTTTATTTCTCTTAGTTGAGATAAGTTATGAATATAGAATATCATTATTGTTTTCTCTTCATTTCTTAGTTTTTTTAGAGTTTTATAGTGAAACAAGTTGAGAAGAAGTTGTCAATAATAGATTACCTAGAGAAATAGGTAAAAGAAATTTCCATCCAAGATTTAATAACTGATCCATTCTCATCCTAGGTAAAGTCCATCTTGTTGTGATAGGAATGAACAGAAACAAATAAGCTTTAGCTAATGTAATAAAGATACTTATTACTATTACAAAGACTCTAAACATTTGATTTATTCCAAAAAGTTCAGTAATAGATATGTATGGAATGTAAAAATTCCACCCACCTAAGTAAAGAATTGTTACAAATAATGAAGAAACTAATAGATTTAGGTAAGAAGCAAGATAAAAGAACCCATATTTTATACCTGAATATTCGGTTTGATAACCTGCTACTAATTCCTCTTCTGCTTCTGGTAAATCAAAGGGTAATCTTTCACATTCTGCTAGAGAAGACATTAGAAAAACTAGAAACCCTATGGGCTGACGCCACAGATTCCATCCCCCAAAACCATATTTGGACTGTGCCTCAATTATATCAACTGTACTTGAACTATTAGATAATTATAGTCGATGATAACATCACTGCTCCAATCGCTATTCCAAAACCGTACATGAAACCTAAGCTTCATACGGCTCCTCTATGGCCACAAATAAATGTAAGATAAGGACTAAAGAATTTAAAAGAATGTAAAGATACTTTGGGGGTTGGAGAGTCCTCAATTTGACCAATGACCAATAAAATTCTGTCTGCTATAATAAGAAAAAGCACTTCCGAATTGATCTCATCCTTTATAATGATATAATCAGAATTTCTAAAATTTCTCTTTGTTCAGCAATAACTTAATCCTTCAATTAAATGCTCGTCATAAATAGAAAGAATTGGGCATTAGTTAATGAATCATTATTATTAAATTATTAACTTTTTCTTCTATTATTTTATTGCATTCTATTTTTCTTGTTCCTGTTCTTCTTTCTGAAAACTCAAAACTAAAAGCAAAGAAAATAAAGGATTAATTCGTTCTTGATAGTTATTTATTGAATCAGCGAATAGTAGCATACTCTAGATCGGAATCGTGGGGAAGTACTGCTTGATTATTTCTACCAACTTCAAGCCCTTATTATGATTCATTTTATGCAAAGTTTTATGCAAAAACCCCTTTCTTTTATTACTTTACATTATTTCCATTACTTATCCTTTGCGTATTTTGGTGTTCCTAACTGCCCACTTCTTTTTGATTGATCCCCAGTATATTAAGAAATACTTTACTGTTGATCTTTTGCATCCGCTTCAAGATATGACGATTAATTAATTAATTTCAATCTTGGGATCAACAACTTATGTTTACTTCAATTTCCTTCTTATACTCTAGGGAATGAGATTCTTTTTTACTGCAAATTGAAGAGCAGTTTTGTTTCACTCATATAACTATCTGGTTTAACTCATCGAACTGAAATGTTGAAAAAAAAAAAAAAAGAAAGATATTTGTTCAAGACTTTAAATTTCTTTCTTTTTACTTACTTTATAAACTTTATAAAGCTTTAAAATGAAATAATATAATATTTTTTCTTATATTATTTCATTTTCATATTTACAGATTTAATAAGATTTCTATTGTATTTAAATTTAAATTCATTTTTTATCTCTTTTATATAAAAGAGATAAAAAAGTTCATGTTCCAACGAATCACACGTAGAGATATTGCTAACACACATATAGTTAATGGTATTTCATAACTAATTGATTGAGCTGCAGCTCGTAGACCGCCTGAAAAGGAATACTTATTATTTGATCCATATCCTGACATAAGAAGACCAATGGGTACAATGCTTGAAATGGAAATCCATAAAAAAACACCTATACTGAGATCAGCTAAAACAAGATGATATCCAAAAGGAATTACTAAATAACTTAGTAGAATTGATATAACTGCTATAGAAGGCCCCACCCTAAACAAACGAATATTCCCTCTAGATGGAAGAAGATCCTCCTTCAGAAGTAGTTTGATTCCATCCGCTAAAGCTTGAAGAATCCCTAATGGACCGGCATATTCAGGTCCAATACGTTGTTGTATTGCTGCGGATATTTTTCTTTCTAACCACACAATGACTAATACCCCCACTGTGATTCCTAAGACAAGGATGAAAATGGGCACAAAAATCCATACGAGTCCATAGACTTCTTTTAAGGATTCTAATTTATAAAAAGAATTAAAAGTTTGTACTTCTGTCGTATCAATTATCATTTCAACGATCAACTTCTCCCATAATGATATCTATACTACCTAGTATCGTCATGATATCAGCCAATTTCATTCTTTTAACTAGCTGAGGAAGAATTTGCAAATTGATGAAACCGGGTGGACGAATTTTCCATCTCCAGGGGAAAACACTACTATCTCCTATTAAATAAATTCCTAATTCTCCTTTTGGAGACTCTACCCTTACATAAAGTTCTTGTTTTAACAATTCAAAATTGGGTGAAAGTTTTTTAGTAATAAATCTATATTCAAAATTATTCCATTCGGAATTCTTTGTCGTATGAAAGCGTCGGGTTTCTAAATTTTCATAAGGTCCTCCAGGAATTCCTTCTAAAGCCTGTTTAATTATTTTTATGGATTCTTCCATTTCACCGATTCGTACTAAATAACGAGCTAATGTATCACCCTCTTTTTGCCATTTGACTTCCCAATCAAATTTATTGTAACACTCATAACGATCAACTTTACGAAGATCCCATTGGATTCCAGAAGCTCGTAACATTGGTCCTGATAAACCCCAATTTATTGTCTCCTCCCCACTAATAATGCCCACTCCTTCAACTCGTTCCAAAAAAATGGGATTTCGCGTAATAAGTTTTTGATACTCAACAACTTCTGTTAAAAAATAATCACAAAAATCAAAACATTTATCTATCCAGCCATAAGGTAAATCCGCAGCTACTCCTCCGATGCGGAAATAATTATGCATCATCCGCATACCTGTGGCGGCTTCGAATAGATCATATATAAATTCCCTCTCTCTGAAAATATAGAAAAAGGGAGTCTGCGCACCTATATCGGCCATAAAAGGGCCAAGCCATAACAAATGGGAGGCGATACGACTTAGCTCCAGCATAATCACTCTGATATAACTGGCTCTTTTAGGCACTTGAACACTTTCCAATCGTTCTGGTGCATTTACTGTTATTGCTTCTGTGAACATAGTAGCTAAATAATCCCAACGTGTTACATAAGGCAAATATTGTATAATTGTTCGGTTCTCCGCTATTTTTTCCATCCCTCTGTGTAAATAGCCTAATATAGGTTCACAGTCAATAACATCTTCACCATCCAGAGTAACAATCAGCCGAAGAACACCATGCATTGATGGATGGTGAGGGCCCATATTGACTATTATGAAATTTTTTCTTTTAGCCGGTACAGTCATATTTTTTTCCTTAATTCTTTATTCATGAATTTATTAAAATTAAAAATCTAATGCTAATAACTGAACTAAGAAAAAATAATTGAAAAACAAAAAATAATAATGATAAGAATAAGAAACTAAAATAAAAAATTAAAATGAAATCAACGATTTTTTGGTTCCCGAATATCTAATTGATCCATTAATTTCTTATAACGCACTTTATTTTTCTTTGACAAATAAGTCAATAATCGTTGACGTTTTCCTAGAATTATTCGTAGACCTCTTTGCGATAAAAAATCTCTTTTGTGAAATTGTAAATGTAAAGTAAGTTTCCGTATCTTGCTGGTGAAATGGAATACTTGAAATTCAACAGACCCACTATTTTTTTCTTTTTCTTCTTGTGTAATAACTGAGATTAATGAATTTTTGACCATAAATTAAGATTTTTATCTGTCTTTTCTGTGAATTTTACCGATCAGGAAAAATAATAGTATTTATTATGTTAGTTATTTTCATCTAGTATACATCAAAATTGGATTTATTTTATTCATATACTCATTTGTTTTTTGTTTATGTAGTTAGTTTATATTTTCTATATTTGATCCAAATTCAATTTTAAATTGAATTTGGATCAAAAGATTTTATATATATATATATGTATTCACGAAAAAGAACAATTTCCATTCTTTTTACTTAAAGGGATTTCTCTCCTACTAGTAAAATTTGATACACTATAAAATCAGCATTATATATTCTAATTTTATACAGTGTATATATTGAGGCTTTCATCTATCGAATATATTACACAATATTGAGGAAATTCACTATAAAATCTTTCATTTTCATTGGAATTGAATTTATTCTCAATTGTGAATACATATGTATTCTTGACATACTGAAACGACTGCTGTTATTGGTATCAAACCAATAACGATTCATACAAGCTAAATCTTCTAATCGATAATTGGGCCAAAGAAACAATTTAAATTTCATCAAATTTTTTTCATCCTTATTAATATGCTTGTCCTCATTCAAAACTTGTCCACAGTTTCTTATTTTGTTTTTATTGCAAAATCTTGGGTTTTTACCCACAATATTCCAATTTTGGGAATTTAAACAATTTCGAATTCGAAACTCTCTCCTACGTACGGGGGATAAAATATTTTCAGGAATAATTAAATCATAATTATTTTTGTCTGCACTAAAAAATATGTTGCTGTATCGTACATTTGTTTGGTGCTTCTTCTTATCGACCAATGAAATATCTAAAGTTTGATATATAATAGATTTTCCATCCCTTCTTATAGATAGACAAATTGGTTCAATAATAAATACTCCCCTTCTTATCAAATTTTTAAAAACTAAGTCCTGTTGAATAAATATTTCTTTTAGTTTTATTTCATCTTTTTGAACCGATGATATAGTAGCTTCCTTTAGATCTTTTACTCCAAGTAGGATACAAAATGTCCTTATATTTTTAACTATTTTTTCATTCGAAAGATTAGTCCATTTTAATTGAAAAAGTAAAGAGTTTTTTAAAACGGGATCTGGTTCCATTTCCTTATTGGTCTTATATTGTTTTTTTTTTTTACCATATTTTATTTCTAATCTTTCGTCATCTTCTTCAACAGTTTTTTTATTCTGTTGTTTTAGTAGATTCAATACAAAATTGACTTCGCTTTGTTGTTCGTGTTCTTCCTGATCTAAATTTCCTACTTTAAGATCTTTTTTTTTTTTATAAAAATTTTTATTTGGATTTCTGTTTATGTTTTTACTTTTTTCATTTGTATAAAAATTTAAAAAGAGTGATTTTATTGGGATGATCCAAGGTTGAATCTTATATACATCAAAAAGTAGCCCAAGTTCTGGAAAGAACCAATATTTTAGATTGGCATGATTTGATGCGGTATCATAGAACCCTTTTTTATTCATTCCCATGCAATCAAAAAATAGACTTTTTTTATTACATGGTTCGATCTCTTGATGAATCATATTCCTTTTATTAATATTAAAATTATTCATTTCAATCTTAGCCTTTTTATGAATATTTCTGCGAATATCCGCATTGGTCCAGATCTCATTATTTTTTCTAAAAAAAATAGAAAAAATTCTACAATCAAAATATTTTCTATCCAAATGGGTATTCTTATCAATAAGATATTCTTTTTCTAGATAATCATTACTAGGTATACTTACCAATACATAAAATGATTCAGGTTTCAATGTAGTGAAATGATATGGAATTTCTTGGGCCCCTTTTATTTCTAATGTCGATTCAGAAATGTATGAATTAGGGGGGTTTATGTATTTATATGATAAAAGGTCATATCTGTAATGTTTTTTCCACTTGTCTTTTTGACTCATAAATGAATTCGCTGCATAGTCATTTTTTTTCATGGAATTCACTTTTTTATATAAATCCAATTTAATTGATTCCCTTTTTTTAATCATACGAGGTTTATTTACTTTATTTCGCCATTCTTTAGGTACTAATCGAGACCTTTTTTTTTGAGATAAATCATATTGATAATGACCTTTTAACCAGTTTTTCCATTCGTTCATTACATATGTATGAATTTTTTTATGTCTTGATTTGGTATGAAATATTCCGTGTATCATACAAAAGTCTTTTAATTTATCCTTAAAAAAGGGGGAGTTCCCTTTATATTGAAGTATAGGTCTCAAGTGATACTTATTAAATAATTGGTTAAGTAATTGGGTTTGTGATAATTTGTAAAATACATATGCTTGGGACAGGGAAGATAAGTTCCAATAAATATTAGAATTTTTATTACTTTTTTCAGTATTATAATTATTTGAAAAAAAAAAATTTATAGTCGAAATCAAATTCATTTTCTTTCGATTTGTTTCATCAATTCCTTCTTTTTTTTCATCTCTTTTATTGTTGTAAATGGATTTATTAAAGATCTTTTTTGTTGATTCAAAGAAAAGTTCTGTATTGATCTTAGAAAAGGTAATGGAACATAGCAAAATATCTATATATATTTTTTCAATGAATGATTTGATAAAGTAGTGTGATTTACGCATTAATCTAATATTTTGCCTTTTTAAAATTTTCCAAAGATGTTTATGTGATTCCAATATTTTGTTATCATAAATTATAATTCTCTCTTTTTTTTTCTTTTCTTTTGCGATTTGTTCAATTTGATTTTGAATTTTGATTGTCTTATCAGAAAGATCTTTCATTTTTCTTTCTATTAGTGAATAATTCATCGGTCGAATTAGAACGGACGATTCACGAATAATCTTATTATTTATTTTTAAATCTTTCTCGTTTTCGTTTGGTTCATATATTTTTTCTTTTTTAAATTCAAAGAATAAAGTTGGATTTACTTTTTCCAGTTTTTTTATTATTAGTTTTATAACTCGAATTATTTTGATAACCCATTTTATTTTTTCTTTTCTAATTTTTAGAATTTTTTTTTTCTTTAAAAATTTTATAATTTGGATAAATTTATTTTTCACCTTTCTTTTTATTTTTTTGAGTTCTTTATAAATAGGTTTAAAATCAAAAAAAGGTCGTTTTCGGGTAGAACCGAAGGTAAGTGTTGTTTCCGTCCCCCAAACTGTTAAAAAACAAAAATCTTGTTTTTTCTTTTTTTTTTTCATTTGATCTCTATGTTTAGATGGTACTTTATATTTTTTCCAAAGTTTTAGACAGAAAGGATGTACAATTTTTATCTGAATACCTTCCGTTAACCAATCTTGGGGAAATTCTGTTTCTGATAATTGAACACCATTATAGGTACATTTAATATATTTTTCTTTATTCCATTTCTTAAAATCCTCATGCCATTCCGGGTCTTTTAATAATAAAATACGGAGAATATTTTTAGTTATGATTAATAAAGGCAATATTATGTATTTTCTAAGAAAAGATTGGATTATTAATGTAAAACCTCTTATTGCTTGAGTATATAGAAGGGCATCCAAAATTTCTGCTCTTTCTGATCTTTCTAGCTCTTTATTTGGATCTTTTTCTTCCTCTTTTTTCTTTTCTTTTTTTCTATCTTCATTTTCAAAATTTGCAATTTTTAATTCTGATTTTTTTTCTATACCCATCGAATTCCTTAAAATGAGATTCTTCATTTTGTAAATGAGATTATTCACTTTGTTGATATCAAAAAATAAAAGAAGATATATTTTATCTAGCCGATCCAAAAAAAGCGGAGAATTTAAATTTGGTTGAAGAAATTTACCAATAACTGTTTTACGTCTTTGTGCGCGCATGGATCCTTTGATTAAATTGCGACGAAAATCAAATTGTTGGGAGTAACGTACCAAAGTTATCTCTTCCGTTTCATCACTATTTGGATCAGCATCTTCATAAATCATAGCAAGTTTGGCTCTTCTTGAATGAATCCCATTATCTTCTTCTGAAAATTCTTCTTCCTCTTCTTCGAAATCCTCAGTTAATTCGTATGACCATTGGGAAACCTTTTTAGTGATTTCTTCTATTCTAATTCCAATAGATTTATTTTTCATTATTTTTTTATCTTTTGTATGTGTTTTAATTACATCATTTTCTGAATCAATTTCCTTTTCTTCTGTAGAATTCAAAAAAGATTGATGATAGAGTTCTAAGGAATTATTAAGAAGTAGATCATGAATCTTATTTATCAAAAAAATTTCTTCTAAATTTTCTGTATCTGTATAAGGATTCATAATTGCGCGTGAATCTAATTTTTTTATCGTTCCTCGATATGGTCCGTTGAAAAAAGGATCATATGCTTTCGGTAAACATTTTTTTTTTTTTTTATCATCGCATATTAGGGTTCTTTTTTCAAGCATATCCAGACTAAGAGATCCCCCATTTTTTTCTAAAATCTGTATTCGTCTTATAAATTCATTGTTCAAATTGCACTTTTTTTTTTCATTAGTATGGATCCAAGAATTAGAAATAGAAAGATTTTTGTCATCTTTGTCATATATGTAAAAATAAATTCTTTGTTCTAGCATTTCCGAAAAAGTCGATAAACTGGGTGGATATGTAAAAGATATTTTTTGTTTCCCATCACTTTTACATGTAAAAAAAAAAAATTGTGACATTTCATTGCGTAAAGCATTTTCTAATTCATCATTTTTTATATATCGTAATGGACGATTCCATCGTTTATAATCGAAAAAAAAAGTGATAAAAGTCTTTTCAGCCTTTTCAACCCACAAATCAATCTTTTTATTAATATTCATTCTTTTCTCTTCTTTCAGTCTTCCCAATTTCCAATTCTCTTGATGGGTCTCCAGATCAGAATCTTCGTAAACTGGGCTATCTTGATAGCGTGCCTCTTTAAAGTGAAATTCATCTTTGTCCAGATCCTCTTCTTCTTCCGAACAAAGGGAAGGGTTTTCTTCGGTGGATCCCTCTTGTTCCTGTTTAGTCTCCTTCGTTTCGTAAGTTGTTTCTACATCGCTTTCTTCCTTTCTTTCTCCCCCTTCTTCCGTTTCTTCCGTTTCTGAGGTTTCTTTCAGTTTCTTAGTGACAATAGGCGACGGCATTCTGCCTA